GCAATTAAACGGTATTACCGTAGCAATTGGGGTTATGGATTTTCAGTTTATGGGGGGTAGTATGGGATCCGTAGTCGGTGAGAAAATTACCCGTTTGATTGAATACGCTACTAAAGAATTTCTACCTCTTATTATAGTGTGTGCTTCCGGAGGAGCACGCATGCAAGAAGGAAGTTTGAGCTTGATGCAAATGGCTAAAATATCTTCTGCTTTATATGATTATCAATCAAATAAAAAGTTATTCTATGTACCAATCCTTACATCTCCTACTACTGGTGGGGTGACAGCTAGTTTTGGTATGTTGGGGGATATTATTATTGCCGAACCCAATGCCTACATTGCCTTTGCGGGTAAAAGAGTAATTGAACAAACATTGAATAAAACAGTACCCGAAGGTTCACAAGCGGCTGAGTATTTATTCCAGAAGGGCTTATTCGATCTAATCGTACCACGTAATCCTTTAAAAAGCGTTCTGAGTGAGTTATTTGAACTCCACACTTTCTTTCCTTTGAATCAAAATTAGAACATTAAGTTCAATTATTTTGAGCAAACAAGTAATTAGTATATCGGAATCCAAGTCAAAATTAGACGAATGGGGTTTTCTTTGTTGACATAAGATCTAATTGTATCAAAGAAGCAAAAGTCACAGAAAATAGAAAATCCGCCCCTTTTTCTATATTCCTGATTATTGATTATTGATCAAGGTCTCTATCAACAAGATAAAAGAGGAAATTCTTATTTTCGTGAATTAGGCAAATAAAAAAATATCTTCTTCTCGTCATATATAATTAAAATATAGAAAATATAGAATTTTTTATCTTTCTATTACGATAATCCTATTTTGACTAAGAATCCCTGCTGGATGGGATTCTAACAAACCCTTCAATATTCAATATAAATAGAATCTAAATAAATAGAATCTAATTCATTTTTAAGAGAGTTTTTGCTTAGTAAATGAAATTCGAAGACAAGAGCAAAAAAATGAAGAAAAAAATATCTCATCCATATCCTTTCAAATCTTTCATATAGAAAGATGAAAAACTACATTCTATAACTCACTTAGCTAGATACTTATATCTATATTTATTAATATTAGATTAGATAGATTAGATAATAAGTAATAATAATTCCAATTTAATAATAATTCCAATTTAGAATTTTCAAATTCTAATAAGATATCTTTATATCTTCTTTATATTATAAAATAAAATTTTATAAAATAATAAGATATTTTTATTTATTTAGAATTATCAATATCAAATTATAATAAGATATCTTTATACTTTATATATAATAAGATATCTTTATATTATAAAATATAAAATCTAAATAATAATAACAGGTACAAATAGTAAATCGAGGTACCCATTCTATGACAAATCTTACCTTTCCCTCTGTTTTGGTCCCTTTAGTAGGCCTAGTATTTCCGGCAATCGCAATAGCTTCTTTATTTCTTCATATTCAAAAAAACAAAATTGTTTAGAGGCGAGGGCACAAAATCTCATCTATTTTGTTTTTTCAAAACTAACGCTTGTATCATAACACGGATATCCATTTAGCAAAATTTTGTATATTTGGTATATTGGTATATTTGGTATAAGCGGCTTCCGCCGAAAATCTACCAAAAATGCTATATTCTAGCTATTTTCAAATAGACCCAACTCGGCGGATGGCTGAACTGTAAAGTTGGTCTATCTATATACATGTGGCTATCTTTAGTGAGATCATACGAAGGGTATGTTATTAGTTTAGATCTAACCAATTTAATGAATTACTCCTAAAGGTTCACATCAACCTAGTGCTAGTTGATGCGAGTTACTTCGGAAACAAACGGACTAAAGTCAAATTCATTTGGGGTATTCTCTCAATTCCAAAAAAAGCAACTGGATCAAGTATGAGTTGTCGATCAGAACATATATGGATAGAACCTATAACGGGGGCTCGAAAAACAAGTAATTTCTGCTGGGCTGTTATCCTTTTTTTAGGTTCATTAGGATTCTTGTTGGTTGGAACCTCGAGTTATCTTGGTAGAAATTTGATATCTTTATTTCCGTCTCAGGAAATAGTTTTTTTTCCACAAGGAATTGTGATGTCTTTCTATGGGATCGCGGGTCTTTTTATTAGCTCCTATTTGTGGTGCACAATTTCGTGGAATGTAGGTAGTGGTTATGATCGATTTGATAGAAAAGATGGAATAGTGTGTATCTTTCGTTGGGGATTTCCTGGAAAAAATCGTCGGGTCTTCCTCCGATTTCTTATAAAAGATATTCAGTCCGTCAGAATAGAAGTTAAAGAGGGTATTTTTGCTCGTCGTGTCCTTTATATGGATATCAGAGGCCAGGGAGCCATTCCATTGACTCGTACTGATGAGAATTTTACTCCACGGGAAATGGAACAAAAAGCTGCTGAATTGGCCTATTTCTTGCGTGTACCAATTGAAGTTTTTTAATAAATGAAGCCGAGAAATGAATGCTTTCTCAGCAGGAGAGCAAAAAACGCAAGAATCCTCTTTTTCTATACCATAACTTATAACTTAATTGAGGTTTCTTCAAAACATTCATTCGAGTCAAAGCAGACATATATGGAATAAGTATAAAAAAACTCTTTTGGGGATCTTTTATATGTATCGAAATATACACAACCCAATTCAAAAAGAAACAAATCCAATATCTCATAATCAACCATTTTGAAATAAGGAAATTCCCTCCCTTTTTAATTGTTGTAATTGAGACTTCAGATAGATCATATCTTGTAATTTTTTGAAGCTTCTTTTTATATTTTTTGTGCTCCTTAATGACCAAAAAATTGGATCTCTTATAATAAGAATAAAAAATAACTAGCAAATTTCTGTCGTTTTTTGCCACTCAATTTTCACAATTACATAGAGTCGACGAATTAGATGGGTTCATTAACAATTCACAGACGAAAAAATGGAAAAAAAGAAAGCATTCACTCCTCTTTTATATCTTGCATCTATAGTATTTTTGCCCTGGTGGATTTCTCTCTCATTTCAAAAAAGTATGGAATCTTGGGTTACTTATTGGTGGAATACTAGGCAATCCGAAATTTTTTTGAATGATATTGAAGAAAAGAGTATTCTAGAAAAATTCAGAGAATTGGAGGAACTCCTCTTCTTAGAGGAAATGATCAAGGAATACTCGGAGACACATCTACAAAACCTTCGTATAGGAATTCACAAAGAAACAATCCAATTAATCAAGATACACAACGAGGGTCGTATTCATACAATTTTGCACTTCTCGACAAATATAATCTGTTTCATTATTCTAAGCGTTTATTCTATTTTGGGTAATAAAGAACTTGTTATTCTTAACTCTTGGGTTCAGGAATTCCTATATAACTTAAGTGACACAATAAAAGCTTTTTCTCTTCTTTTATTAACTGATTTATGTATCGGATTTCATTCGCCCCATGGTTGGGAACTGCTGATTGGCTTTGTCTACAAGGATTTTGGATTTGTTCATAATGAGCAAATTATATCTGGCCTTGTTTCCACTTTTCCAGTCATTCTAGATACAATTTTAAAATATTGGATTTTCCGTTATTTAAATCGCGTATCTCCGTCACTTGTAGTGATTTATCATTCAATGAATGACTGAAAAATTATCTACCTAATCCAATTAGAATGTTTCTTACTTTGCAGTTGTACATAAGCAAAGCATTGAAAATCGCTTTAGATTTCTACCCATCCCGGGGATTCATCCTATATTCCTATATATTAATCCAGTCAATTTATTCCAGTAAATAACAGAATCGTGGATAGGAAACTCCATTAGTAACCTACCCCAATTTATTGTAGAAATTTTCGGGATCAATGGTTGGACCATGCAAACTAGAAATACTTTTTCTTGGATAAAGGAACAGATTACTCGATCTATTTCCATATCGCTAATGATATATATAATAACTCGTACATCCATTTCAAATGCATATCCCATTTTTGCACAGCAGGGTTATGAAAATCCACGAGAAGCGACTGGACGTATTGTATGCGCCAATTGCCATTTAGCTAATAAACCAGTGGATATTGAGGTACCGCAAACGGTACTTCCCGATACTGTATTTGAAGCAGTTGTTCGAATTCCTTATGATATGCAAGTGAAACAAGTTCTTGCTAGTGGTAAAAAAGGGGGTTTGAATGTGGGGGCGGTTCTTATTTTACCAGAGGGTTTTGAATTAGCGCCCCCCGATCGTATTTCCCCCGAGATAAAAGAAAAGATGGGCAATCTGTCTTTTCAGAGCTATCGCCCCAACCAAAAAAATATTCTTGTCATAGGCCCTGTTCCTGGTCAGAAATATAGTGAAATCACCTTTCCTATTCTTTCCCCCGACCCCGCTACTAAGAAAGACATTCACTTCTTAAAATATCCTATATACGTAGGCGGAAACAGAGGAAGGGGCCAAATTTATCCTGACGGGAGCAAGAGTAACAATACAGTTTATAATGCTACAGCATCAGGTATAGTAAGCAAAATCCTACGAAAAGAAAAGGGGGGATACGAAATAACCATAGCGGAGGATGGACGTCAAGTGGTTGATATTATCCCTCCGGGGCCAGAAATTCTTGTTTCAGAAGGTGAATCTATCAAATTGGATCAACCATTGACAAGTAATCCTAATGTGGGCGGATTTGGTCAGGGAGATGCAGAAATAGTACTTCAAGATCCATTACGTGTACAAGGCCTTTTGTTCTTCTTCGCATCTGTTATTTTGGCACAAGTATTTTTGGTTCTTAAAAAGAAACAGTTCGAGAAGGTTCAATTGTCCGAAATGAATTTCTAGACTCGCGGATTAATCGACATCAAGTTTGTAAAAAGAACCAAATTATTTTTAGTAATTATGATTATCTATAACTATGATAAAAAATGAAATTCTAAAAAGCCTTTCATTTATACTCTTTTTCTACGAGATACCGGGAATTCCTTGTACCACATTCCTGCCATAGTATGTAGATTGTGAAGAAGACTATTTGACTTGAC